GACTGCTGCGGGCCAAGCCGTAGAAGGTATCGCGAGACAACCAGAAGCAGAGGGTAAAATACGAGGTACTTTATTGCTTAGTCTGGCTTTTATGGAAGCTTTAACAATTTATGGACTGGTCGTGGCATTAGCGCTTTTATTTGCAAATCCTTTTGTTTAATCCTCGAAATAAATGGGAAAGTCTTATTTTGATCTTTCTTATTTTATTATCTTAGATTTGCCGCTTGATTTTTCAAATTATATCAAGATTTCAATCCTACAATAACTTTAACTTATTCGTTGAGATAATACAATACCCCGTGGGAAGGACTAATTTGAGGATCAGGAATTAGCGGATCCACTCGCTTTTTTCCTTCCCGTTCTCGGTCCAATGGAACCCCCTTTTTTAGTACGCCTTGCAACGAACGAGATATATCGTAATTGATATGATACCTGGCCTGGGACCTAATTATAATTAAGTATTTTTTTGGGGGGGGGAGTTCAATTGAAATTAAATAGATTGAGAAATATGGAAAAAAATCAAATCAACAAAGGGTGAAGTAATACAAAAAGAACTCTGTTCAATTTAGTCAGTCCTATCTATAAGAGGAGATCATATGAAAAATGTAACCGATTCTTTCGTTTCCTTGGGTCACTGGCCGTCCGCCGGGAGTTTCGGATTTAATACCGATATTTTAGCAACAAATCCAATAAATCTAAGTGTAGTCCTTGGTGTATTGATTTTTTTTGGAAAGGGAGTGTGTGCGAGTTGTTTATTTCAAGAATAAGCTGGATCTAACCAGCTGCACTTTTTTCTTTATAACTAGGAAAGAAAGGTGCACGATCCCGCGAATTACTTCTGAATCAATTCAGAAATCATATGTACGAACCGTAGCATTTCGTGATTCGTTGGTAAATACACTTTGATTCTCTATTAACCAATAATATGTAATATGGGGCCCTAAACATGGTTAAAGCTAAATTGTTTGAAGTCTGGGCGCAACATTGGTGTTCTTTCTACCACTATGTTAGTATGGCGAGAGTTTCAAAACGAATCCTTGCATTTTATCCGATATAGAACACTCATATCGATAAAATAATTTGTGAACCTTTTATTGTTACTGAAAAACGGGAATCCCCTCCTTTTTTTATCCAATGCGGAATCGACGACCTATGTATAAAGTAAGCGGAATTTTTTGGATTTGAATAAAAAAAAAGAAACAACTTTGCCGATAATTACAGATTTTTTGTCTGGTCGGAAGAGTCCTCCGAATATTCTGGTCTTGGATCAACGATCCGTTTCAATATTTTTGAATCCGAACAGAAAAGAGAGGATAAGCTCATTATATTATATATAAAAAAAAAATATATATAAATAAAAAAGTGATACGGGAATGCCCCATAAGGAAGTGAGCGTGAGAGCCAAATGAATCGAAAGATTCCTGTTTGGTTCGGGAAGAGGTCATGGAATTGTTAAAATTAATTGTAATGGGAAGATAATCTACTTTCATTAAGTGATTTATTAGATAATCGAAAACAGAGAATCTTGAGTACTATTCGAAATTCAGAAGAGCTACGCAAAGGGTCCATTGAAAGGCTGGAAAAGGCCAAGGCCCGCTTACGAAAAGTGAAAATAGAAGCGGATGAGTTTCGAGTGAATGGATATTCCGAGATAGAACGAGAAAAATTGAATTTGATTAATTCAACTTATCAGAATTTGGAACGATTAGAAAATTACAAAAATGAAACCATTCAGTTTGAACAACAAAGAGCGATTAATCAAGTCAGACAACGCGTTTTTCAACAAGCCTTACAAGGAGCTCTAGGAACTCTGAATAGTTGTTTGAACAACGAGTTACATTTACGCACTATCGGTGCTAATATTCGTATGTTTGGGGCGATGAAAGAAATAACTGATTAGTCCTTCTACTGTAGGTATTATTTATTGATTTTTCCTTTGCTTCTGAAAAAGAATTAAGCAAGACTCATGGCAACCCTTAGAGCCGACGAAATTAGTAATATTATCCGTGAACGTATTGAGCAATATAATAGAGAAGTCAAGATTGTGAATACTGGCACCGTACTTCAAGTAGGTGATGGCATTGCTCGTATTCATGGTCTTGATGAAGTAATGGCAGGTGAATTAGTAGAATTTGAAGAGGGTACAATAGGCATTGCTCTTAATTTGGAATCCAATAATGTTGGTGTTGTGTTAATGGGTGACGGTTTGATGATACAAGAGGGAAGTTCTGTAAAAGCAACAGGAAGAATTGCTCAGATACCAGTGAGCGAGGCTTATTTGGGTCGTGTTATAAATGCTCTTGCTAAACCTATTGATGGTAGGGGCGAGATTTCAGCTTCGGAATCTCGGTTAATTGAATCGCCCGCCCCAGGTATTATTTCGAGACGTTCCGTATATGAGCCTATGCAAACCGGACTTATTGCTATTGATTCGATGATTCCTATAGGACGCGGTCAGCGAGAATTAATTATTGGGGACAGACAGACCGGTAAAACAGCA